TAGGTACTGGAAGTGGAATGAAAGGGATGATCCATGAATATTGATATGTATGTTCCATAAAATAAAAAACCCTTTTTATTTTATTCTTAAATTTTTTATTTCTTATTCACTGGTTTGTATATATATATATTTTTTTTTTCAAAAGGGACAATAAAAAAGCACGCGATTTCAAACCGAAATATAAATTTTTTGAATTAGTATAATCCTTCATAAATCTTTGAAACGAAATATATATTCAAATCAAAAAATTAGAAGTGATTAAATAATATTATATTACTAAGCTATTGCCAAAAAAAATTATTTGTCTTTTTTTATTACTACTAAATAAAATTGTGATTTTATACAGATACAGAAAAAGTTAATTATAATTCCGTATTACAATAATTTATATACATATATTAAGAATAGAACAAAGATTTACACGACAAAAAAATACTTAATATTAATTATATAAGAAAAAAACTTTACATAAAAAATTATTTTAGTTTGATAATTTAGAATTATTAAAGAATTAATTTTAATTTTTGGAATTTAGTGACTGTCTTCCAGTACACTAAGTGATCTTTTTTGCAAGAAAGATTATTATAATCGATATTATTTTTTACATATCAAGTAAAGAAATTTCAGAATTTTATTGATAATATAATCTATCAGTAGAGATTAATTAAATGAGCACTCTCGTACGGATTTCAAACGTTAAATAAAATAAAATTTTAATAACCAAAATTTATAAAAAAAGTAAAAAAAAAGTAAAAAACCGTTGGGTTTTAAACTTTTTAATTTTTTTTTGTTTTTAAAATAATATATAATAAAATTTTAAAGAAAAAACTCAATATGGAGTACGAAAGAATAGCATAATAAATGTCTTTGACATCCAATTATACCACTGAAAAACTTTTTTTCATTTTTGAATGGCAGTTCCAAAAAAACGTACTTCTATCTCGAAAAAGCGTATTCGTAAAAAAATTTGGAAAAGGAAGGGATATTGGACATCGTTGAAAGCTTTTTCGTTAGGTAAATCACTTTCTACAGGTAATTCAAAAAGTTTTTTTGTACAACAAAATAAATAAAAAACACTATAATAATTAGAATTATCCTAACAAAAAAACTAATTTTTTAGAAAAAAAATAAATTAGGAACCAAAAGAGGAAAAAAAGACAATATATAGATAAAAACAAAGGTTAACATTTATTTTTTTTATTTCCAAACAAGGGATTCTTTTTTTCCCCATCACTAACTTGATGCAATAATAAAAAAAGATCTTGTATTTCCTCGGTAAGAGGAAATACAAGATCTTTAAGCGAAATCAATAGGTTCTTAAAATTAATTAATTCTAAGTTAAAAACTTTATACTTTTAGGAATTTTTTTTTATCTTAATTGTTATATTCTTTACTTGGAATCAAATTTATAAAAGCATCTATCCACAACAAGTGAATATTAGATAATAATATTAGATAATAATAAATAATAATATATTATATTATTTCTAAGTGATCAAAAAATCTTATGTTTGTACAATATAAAAAGATGTAGCAAAACAGATGGTTTGATAATTATTTTTTTTATCTTGAGCAATTAGGCAAATCTTATTTTATTTAAAATTTATAAGGATTTTGGCGAAGTTTTAATTTTTAGAAAAAGCATTTTTTATTGTATTCTTTAAAAAAAAGAAAGTACAAAAAGTTAATTTAAAAAATTTAAACGAACTCAGGTAAAAAAAAAAGATATTAATTGAATTAAAACCCCAAAAACCTATTTAAACTGGTTTTTATTCATTAAATCAATTGTAAATTCCATTGAATTGGCCTCTTTATTTATATTTTAATCTCGACGATTGAATAAAAACTTGTTAGTATTGTTTTGAACAAGTTGCCGCTATGGTGAAATTGGTAGACACGCTGCTCTTAGGAAGCAGTGCTATAGCATCTCGGTTCGAGTCCGAGTAGCGGCATAAGAGCTTATAAAAGAGATATTATATTATAAGTTTTATAATCAAACTAATACCCGACTTTTTTCGAAAATCGGGTAAAACATAGTATTAATTTATTAATTTTTAACAAATTTTTTATGATTTTTTCAATTTTAGAGCATATATTAACTCATATATCTTTTTCGGTCGTTTCTATTGTACTGACAATTTATTTTTTAACTTTATTAGTTAATTTAGATGAAATCATAGGATTTTTTGATTCATCAGATAAAGGAATCGTAATTACGTTTTTTGGTATAACAGGATTATTATTCACTCGTTGGATTTATTCAGGACATTTTCCATTAAGTAATTTATATGAATCATTAATTTTTCTTTCGTGGGCTTTTTCAATTATTCATATTGTTTCCTATTTTAATAAAAAACAAAAAAATCACCTAAACGCAATAACTGCGCCAAGTGCTATTTTTATTCAGGGTTTTGCTACTTCAGGTCTTTTAAACAAAATGCCTCAGTCTGCAATATTAGTACCAGCTCTCCAGTCCCAGTGGTTAATGATGCACGTAAGTATGATGATATTAGGCTATGGCGCTCTGTTATGCGGATCATTATTATCAATAGCTCTTCTAGTCATTACATTTCGCAAAGTTGGCCCTACTTTTTGGAAAAAGAATATAAAAGAAAATAATTCATTTAAGAAATTATTTTATTTTGATGTACTTTACGACATAAATGAAAGAAATTCTATTTTACTACAACAAAACATTAATTTTAGTTTTTCTCGAAATTATTATAGGTATCAATTGATTGAACAATTAGATTATTGGAGTTTTCGTATTATTAGTCTTGGATTTATTTTTTTAACCGTCGGCATTCTTTCAGGAGCTGTATGGGCTAATGAGACGTGGGGTTCATATTGGAATTGGGATCCAAAAGAAACTTGGGCGTTTATTACTTGGACCATATTCGCAATTTATTTACATATTAAAACAAATAGGAATATTAGGGGTATAAATTCTGCAGTTGTGGCTTCTATAGGCTTTCTTTTAATTTGGATATGCTATTTTGGCGTCAATCTTTTAGGAATTGGTTTACATAGTTATGGTTCATTTACATCGATGTAAATGAACCATTAACCAAAAAATAAAGGAATCCAAATTCAAATAAAAAAGAATAGCATCTATATATAACTTCATATAAGTTAAGAAATCTAATTTAGTTTTAGTAGTAAATAATCAAGAACCTTTTGAATCAAGTAGTACAATGATTCAAAAGGTTCTCACAATACAAAGACCAAAGACTTCTGATTACAATTCAATTTAATGCTTTTTTTTATTTCCTGAAAACTAACCATAAAAAAAATTAGATAAAATGGATTCGACCTTGTCACTTGCTAATGAGAGCACAAAATCAGGATAAATCCCAATACCTATTATTGGTAGAAGAATAGAGATTGAAAGAAATAACTCTCGGGGTCCAGAATCAAAAAAAGAAAAGTTTTTGACATTAATTAACTTGTATCCATAGAACATTTGGCGTAACATAGATAATAAATATATAGGAGTTAATATCATTCCAACTGCCATTACAAAAATAATTAAAATTTTTGAAATTAATAAATATTTTTGGCTGGTAATTATTCCAAAAAAAACGATTAATTCTGCAACAAAACCACTCATGCCCGGTAATGCAAGGGAAGCCATCGATAAGATAGTAAACATTGTAAATATCTTTGGAATGGAGATAGCCATTCCACCCATTTCATCAAGATAAACAAGCCGAATTCTATCATAACTAGTTCCTGCCAAGAAAAAAAGTGCAGCGCCAATAAATCCATGAGATATTATTTGTAAAATAGCTCCATTAAGTCCAGGGTCCGTTATAGAACCAATACCTATAATTATAAAACCCATATGAGATACAGAAGAATAGGCTATTCTCTTTTTTAAATTACGTTGACCAGGAGATGTTGAAGCTGCATAAATTATTTGGATTGTACCGACTACCATCAACCAAGGAGAAAACATAGAATGAGCGTGAGGCAATAATTCCATATTGATTCGAACCAACCCATATGCTCCCATTTTTAATAAGATTCCAGCGAGAAGCATACAGGTACTGTAATGTGCCTCGCCGTGTGTGTCAGGTAACCAAGTATGTAAAGGTATAATCGGTGATTTGACGGCAAAAGCAATAAGAAATCCAATATAAAATAGTATTTCGAGTGTGACAGGATAGGATTGATTAGCTAATAGTTCTAAATTTAATGTTGGTTCGTTAGAACCATATAAACTTATACCTAAAACTCCTATTAATAAAAAAATAGAACTTCCTGCAGTGTATAAAATAAATTTTGTAGCTGAATACAGACGTTTCTTTCCACCCCACATGGATAAAAGTAGATAAACGGGAATTAATTCTAATTCCCACATGATGAAAAAAAGTAAAAGATCCCGAGAAGAAAATGATCCTATTTGACCGCTGTACATTGCTAACATCAGGAAATGGAATAATCGGGAATCCCGAGTAACAGGAAAAGCCGCTAAAGTAGCTAAAGTAGTAATAAATCCCGTCAGTAAAATTGTTCCTATAGAAAGTCCATCTATTCCCATTCTCCAGTAAAAATCAAAAAAATTTATCCATTTATAATCTTCGGACAGTTGAATTAATGGATCGTCCATTTTATAATTATAACAAAAAGCGTAGGTCGTTAGAAGAAGTTCTAATATACAAATGCATATAGTATACCATTTATTTACTTTATTTCCCCTATGCGGGAGAAATAACATTAACGAACCAGCAGATATTGGAAAAACAACAATTATTGTTAACCAAGGAAAATCATTCGTGGTAAAGACAAGATACACCAGGTCCAAAGAACGCGTACTCAAAAAAAATATATAAATAAAAAAATATAATTTAACTTTTTTGAGTACGAGTACTTGTCAATAAAAAAAATAAAATTTATTCCAAATTTATTCAAATGAGGTTTTCGGTAACGTATCAATAAGCTAGACCCATGCTTCGAGTTGTTTCATTCCATAAATAAACTCGAACGCTCAAAAAATCCGTCGGACAGGCAGATTCACATCTCTTACAACCAACACAGTCCTCGGTTCTTGGAGCGGAAGCTATTTGCTTAGCTTTACATCCATCCCAAGGTATCATTTCTAATACGTCTGTAGGGCATGCTCGGACACATTGAGTACATCCTATACAGGTATCATAAATTTTTACTGAATGTGACATAGGATCTATAGTTTTTTGAATGTCATAAATTTTCAATCTAGTAAACTTCTAACTGAATGATATATTAAAATACTAGATGAAGCAATGATTTCCTTTAATAGAATTTTTGTAATGAATTCTGGCCCAATTGATTAAAAAAGGGGCTAAAATACTTTGATTTCTTATATTTTCACAAATATAATTTAGTAAATCATAACCTATTATATATATATATATATGCAAATTAAAATCTATAATTTTTTTATTTATGCTACTTATTTAATAAGGTCGATTGGTTGATGCGAGTTGATTTTCTGTTACGATAAATTGACGAAACTATAGCTAATCCAATAGCTGCTTCAGCGGCTGCAATTGCTATAACAAAAATGCAGAAAATATCCCCTTTTAGTTGGGAATTATCAAAAAAATCAGAAAATGTTACGAAATTCATATTAACTGCATTGAGTATAAGTTCAAGACACATAAGAGCCCTAACCATATTTCGACTCGTGATCAATCCATAAAGACCAATCAAAAATAAATAGGCACTCAAAACAAGTACATGTTCGAGTATCATTCAGCAACTCCTTATCAATTTTGATTCATTTCAATATGAACAATAATTCACCGGATTCAATCAACTAGAATATAACAAAAAAGTACCAATAAAAACTATATTAGGTAAAATTTAGGTAAAAAAAAATATTTCAAATATATATATATATATATAATTTATATATTTAAAATATTAAATAGTATTCAATCAAATTTAATTGAATCAAAAAAAAAATATCATAACATACACAAAGTTTTCTTTAGTCTTTACTAATTGAACGTTTTTTATTGACGAGCCACCGAAATTGCACCTATCAAAGCAACTAAAAGAATTATTGAAATGAGTTCAAATGGAAGAAAAAAATCTGTTGATAAATGAATTCCTATTTGTTGACTATTACTTATTAAATCTTGCTCTAGAATCTGGTTTAATCTTGTAGTCCAAATAACCCCGTACCATGACGTATCGAGAATTGTAGAAATTAATGAAAAAAGAATAGTTGTACAAACCAACGAAGTAATCCCATTGCCAACGGTCCACAGATTGAAATTTGTGGAATATTCTGAATCATTCATGAACATCACAGCAAATATGATTAAAACATTTATGGCCCCCACGTAAATAAGGAGTTGTGCAGCAGCTACAAAATGGGAATTTGATAGAATATACAATAAAGATATACAAACAAGAACAAATCCTAAGGAAAAGGCCGAAAAAATTGGGTTGGGAAGTAATACCACTCCCAGACCTCCTACTATAATACCGGATCCCAGAAAAACTAAAAGAAAATCATGTATTGGTCCAGGCAAATCCATTATATTATTAAAAAAAGAAAAAAATAGAAACCCTTTTCATGACCTTATTAATTTAACCGGGAAATTTGTTTTTAATATGTTTCTAATAGAGTGAAATTAGAATCTAATGGATATGAATTTATGTAGATACAATTATTAGACAGTTTCGCTTTTTTATGCTAAAGTGTTCAACCTATCTGTTTAAATAAAGTAATTATGAATTTATTATATTAAAAGAATGAGTCTTAATACTTAATATTATTATATAAATATAATACAAGTTTTTAATTAAATTCTTTATATAATTCAAAAAATTTGAATTCTTTTTTTAATAAACTTAATGGGTTTACCCATTTTTTGTTTGAGGTGAATTTAAAATTGTTCGAATAGTGTAATCGTCAATTACTGACATTGGTAAACGACCCAAAGCTATTTGATTATAATTCAATTCGTGACGATCATAAGTTGAAAATTCATATTCTTCAGTCATTGACAAACAATTTGTTGGACAATATTCAACACAATTACCGCAAAATATACAAATTCCAAAATCAATACTGTAATTAAGCAATCGTTTTTTTCTAATATTCGTTTCCAATTTCCAATCAACAACAGGTAGATCTATAGGACATACTCGAACACATACTTCACAAGCAATGCATTTATCAAATTCAAAATGGATTCGCCCGCGGAAACGTTCCGAGGTTATTAATTTTTCATAGGGATATTGAATAGTTACAGGTAAACGATTTGTGTGGGATAAGGTAATCATGAAACCTTGACCAATATACCTTGCAGCTCGTAGGGTTTGTTGACCATAATTCATGAACCCGGTTATCATAGGAAGCATATTGTAATTATCTATGAATAATTTTATCTTTGTTTCTTTCTCTTGTTTAAAACAAGTAATGAAAATATTGGATTCATTTTCAATTTATAGTGAAAAGAGTTGGAAAGAAGTTGTTAATAATAGATTACCAAGGGAAATAGGTAAAAGAAATTTCCATCCAAGATTTAGTAGTTGATCCATTCTTAGCCTAGGTAAAGTCCATCTTGTTGCGATAGAAATGAACAAGAACAAATATGTTTTAGCTAATGTAATAAAGATACCAATTGTTGTTACAAAAGTTTGATCCCTTTCAAATAGCTCCAGAATAGATATATACGGAATAGAAATATTCCAACCGCCTAAGTATAGAACTGTCACAAATAATGAGGAAATTAATAGATTTAGATAAGAAGCAACGTAAAATAAACCAAATTTGATACCTGAATATTCAGTTTGATAACCTGCTATTAATTCTTCTTCCGCTTCTGGTAAATCAAACGGTAATCTCTCGCATTCTGCTAGGGAAGAAATTAGAAAAATGATAAAACCTATAGGTTGACGCCACAAATTCCATCCCCAAAAACCATATTTTGATTGTGCCTCAACTATATCAACTGTACTTAAACTGTTAGATAATCCTAGTCGGTGATAACATTACTATTCTCACCGCTATTGCAAAACCGTACATGAGGTCTTCGCCTCATACGGCTCCTCGGGGGCCATAAATAAATCTAAGGACCAGATTAGTATTATTTAGATGGATATGATGTGTTCTAAAATAGATTAAATATATCTGGGGTCCCGAATTATACCAATGGAATTCTGTCTGCTCAAATTCTAAGAATAAAAAAAAGCGCTTCGGAATTCATCTCATCCTTTACAAATTTTAATTTCTATTTGTTGAGTAATAACTTAATCCTTTAATAAAAAACTCCTTGTAAAAATAAAAAAAGGTATTTCAGCCCATCGTGGTTTTCAATTACGAAAAAGAATTAGACATCCTATTAGTTTATTATTCATGACAGAAATTCTATTTTATTTTCGAAATATATGAAAAAAAATATCCTTGTTTCGTTCCTATTCTTCTTTCCTTTTTAATCTTCTTTCCTTTTTAATAAAAAAGTTGGTGGGCTTAAAAAATAAAAGATTATTTCGTTTCTGATAGTCATTACATTTATCGGTGGATAGGAGCATACTCTGAATCGGAATCTTGGGGAGTACTGTCTGATCATTTCTACTAATTTCAAGCCCCAATTAATCTTCTTTTTTTGTTATCTTATGGTATGCATAAATATCCTTGGCAATTTGTTTAATCTCTATTCTATCTATTACAAATTCTTTGTGTATTTTGGTGTTTCTAACCATCCACTCACTTTTACCTAATTGCCGCTCACTTTGTAATACATGTATGTTAATCTATATAACTGATAGTGAAAACGCCATACGGTTAATATTTTGAACCCGCTTCAAGCCAGGATGACTAAATCAACCAATCTTGGGGTAAAGTGATTATTACGATTATGTTTATTTACGTTTAACCTTTGTACATAGGAAATGAGACTCAAATTTTTTACTGCTAATTTCTGAGCAGTTTTTTTCACTCATATATAACTATCAAATTCCTTTTATTAAGATTAACCCAAAAATAAATATATATTCCGTTTTTAACTTATTCGTCTATAAGAAACGTAATAGTAAAAATGTTTATATTTCAACGAATCGCACGTAGAGATATTGATAAAACACATAGAGTTAATGGTATTTCATAACTAATCGATTGGGCAGCAGCTCGCAGACCACCTAAAAAAGAATATTTATTATTTGATCCATATCCTGACATAAGAAGTCCAATAGGAGCAATACTTGAGATGGCAATCCATAAAAAAATACCGATATTGAGATCCGCTAAAACAAGGTGATTGCTAAAGGGAATTACTGAATAACTTAGTAAAATTGAGATAACTGCTATCGACGGTCCAATACTAAATAAAGGACTATTTCCTCTAGCTGGACGAAGATCTTCTTTGAAAAGTAGTTTTGTCCCGTCGGCTAGGGCTTGAAGAATTCCCAACGGGCCGGCGTATTCAGGTCCAATACGTTGTTGTATCCCTGCAGATATTTCTCTTTCTAACCACACAATTACTAGTACACCTGTTACGATTCCCAATACAAGAGAAAATATAGGGACAAACATCCATATTAGTCCGTAGACCTCTTTTAAATATTCCAATCTAACAAAAGAATTTATAGTTTGTACTTCTGTTGCATAAATTATCATTTTAACGATCAACCTCTCCCATAATTATATCTATGCTACCGAGTATCGTCATAATATCAGCCAATTTCATTCTTTTAACTAGTTCAGGAAGAATTTGCAAATTAATAAAACCCGGTGGTCTTATTTTCCATCTCCAAGGAAAACCACTTTGATCTCCTATGAGAAAAATTCCCAACTCCCCTTTTGGGGCTTCAACTCTTACATAAAGTTCTTGTTTCGATAATTCAAAAGTAGGAGAAGGTTTTTTACTAATGAATCGATATTCAAAATCATTCCATTCTGGATTCCTTTTTTTATCAAAGCCTCTGCTTTCTAAATTCTCATAGGGACCTCCCGGAAGTCCTTCCAGAGCCTGTTGAATAATTTTTATGGATTCTGTCATTTCGCTAAGTCGTATTAAATAACGAGCTAATGAATCCCCTTGTTTTTGCCATTGAATTTCCCATTCAAATTCATCGTAAGACTCATAACGATCAACTTTACGAAGATCCCAAGGTATTCCGGATGCGCGTAACATTGGTCCGGATAAACCCCAATTTATTGCTTCTTCCCCACCAATAATCCCAACTCCTTCAACCCGTTCTAAAAAAATAGGATTTCGTGTAATCAGTTTTTGATATTCAACAACCTCGGTTAAAAAATAATCACAAAAATCCAAGCATTTATCTATCCAACCATAAGGTAAATCAGCCGCAATTCCTCCAATACGAAAAAAATTATGCATCATTCTCATACCGGTGGCAGATTCGAATAGATCATATATAAATTCTCGTTCTCTGAAAATATAGAAAAAAGGAGTCTGTGCACCAATATCTGCCATAAAAGGGCCGAGCCATAACAGATGAGAAGCTATACGACTCAATTCCAGCATAATTACTCTGATATAGCTGGCCCTTTTAGGAACTTGAATATTTCCCAATTGTTCTGGTCCATTTACTGTTATTGCTTCTGTAAACATAGTAGCTAAATAATCCCATCGCGTTACATAAGGTAAATATTGTATAATTGCTCGGTTTTCTGCAATTTTTTCCATTCCCCTGTGTAAATAACCCAATATGGGTTCACAGTCAACAACATCCTCGCCATCTAGAGTAACAATTAAGCGAAGAACACCATGCATGGATGGGTGGTGAGGTCCCATATTTACTATCATAAGATCTTTTCCTGTAACAGGTCTCTTCATAAGTTTTTCCTTGATTCGTTCTAGCATGAATTATATTGCTGAAAAATAAGTTTATCAAAAAATTAAATATCTAAAAAATTAATTAATTCACAATTTTGTAATTTAACGAGTTTTTAATTCCCGAATATTCAACTGATTAATTAATTCTTTATAACGTACTCTATTTTTTTTTGACAAATAAGCCAGCAGTCGTTGACGTTTTCCCAGAATTTTTCGTAGACCCCTCTGAGATAAATAATCTTTTCTGTGCAATTCCAAATGTGAAGTAAGTCTTCGTATCTTATTAGTGAAACTGAATACTTGAAATTCAACAGATCCCCTGCTTTCGTCTTTTTTTTCTTGAAATGAAATGAATGAATTTTTTATCATAAAAAGAAATCCTTCCCTTTTTTATATGAATTGAAAGATATGAGTTTTACTGATCAGTAATAATAGTGGTATTTTTTTTGTACAAGGATCTGAATTTAATTAGCAACTTATTATTCTTAATTTTATTAAAAAGTATAAATTTAGATCTAAAAAGTAGGATTCTTTTAATTTATTTATGTATCTGTTCTGATTGGTATCTACGTCATTGATTAAATTAATCTCATGTATAAAGATTGAATTTAAAACAATCCCTCATATTTGTGCATAGAGTTGTTTTCATATACCGTAACTTATATATTATATATAGTAAAAAGGATCTATCATTAATGAATTTTAAATCGTGTATACATATGTATTCTTATCATACTGAAACGATTTCCGTTAGTAGTATTAAACCAATAGCGATTCATACAAGCTAAATCTTCTAATCTAAAGTTGGGCCAAAGAAAGGATTTTAATTTAATTAGGTTTTTTTTATCCTTATCAAGATCTTTCTTTTTATGTAAAACTGTGGTCCAGTTTTGAATATTCTTATCAAATCTTGAATTTATATCCCTCGTTTCTTTTTTTTTTAAGTTGAAACAAATTAGAATTCGAAATTCTCTACGTCGTTTAGGGGATAGAATATTTTCCGGAACAAAGAAATCAAAATTATTTTTTTTTTTATTTACAGTTTTGTTTTGATATTTTGTAATGGATTTTTCAATTTTTTTTTTGTATCTTTTATTTTTTTTTTTTTTTTTTTTATGAACCAATGAAATACCTATGGTTCTATATATCATAAGTTGTCCATCGTTTTTTACAGACAAACGTACAGGTTCAATAATAAAAATTCCTTTTTTCATTAATTTTGCAAAAGTGAAATTCTTCTCAATCATTAGAATGTCTAGACTCATCTCCCCTCTTTCAATAGAAGATATCGCTATATCGTTTGGATTTTTTAGTCTAACCAAGAGACAGTATACTTTTACATTATTGAGAATTTTTTGATTAAAAAAACAATTCCATCGCAATTGAAAACGCGAATACCTTGTGAGAAATAAATCGAGTTCCGCTTCTGTATTGCTTTTGTATTGTTTTTTATTTTTACGTCTTTTTATCTTCGATTCCGCATAATTTTCTTCAATATTTTTTTCTTGGTTTGATAGAGCTGGTTCAGGATTTCTTTTTTTTTCTTTATCTGATTCAAGCTCTCCTTGACCCGCCAATTCGTTTTCTTCTTTATTTAGATTATAAAATCGAAGGGATTTTTTTTCGTTTGATCGTATAAAACCTTTTTTCTTTCCAGTGATCTTTTTATTAACTTTTTTGTTTTCATTAAAATTGAAAAGAAGTAATTTAATTGGTATAACCCAAGGTTTCTTTTTATATGTACTAGAAAAAAATAAAAATTCTGGAAAGAAAAAAAATTCAAAATTTGTTATACGACGATTTATTATTTCTTCATTCATTCCCATCCAATCAAAAAGGTTTCTTTTTTTATTGGCAAGACCCGTCTTAGTTATTTTATCAACTCTTTGATAATTCTGAACTTTAGTCTTAATATATTTTTTTTTACTCTTGGTATCAATCCAGGGCTCAATATTTAATTTTTTTCTAAACCAAAAGTTTAGAATTCTCCAATCCAAATATTTTCTATGCCGGATTTCCCCCATACCCCGAATATTATATTTTTCTAGAAAATAAGAGATTAAACAATTATCTAGAGTAATACCTATAGACATGTCAAAAAATTTTTTTTCTGTAGAATGAATAGATTTGTAGCAAAAAAGATTATATATAGAATCTTTTTTTAAATTATGTTTTGGATTTAATAACGAGTCGGCTTCAAAAAAATTTTGTTTTTTGTAATTATCAACTTTGTTTTTTTCATTTGAATCCTCTTTGGTTAAATTTGGCTTTAGAACTAGAGAGTCTTCGTTTATTTTCTTTTTCCATTTTTGGGTTACTAATCTAGCCCACGCAACCTGAGGTAAATTGTATTGATAATGACTTCGTAACCAGTTTTTCCATGGATTTACTTCGGAATTTAAAAGTGTTTTATCTTTTAATTCATAATGAAAGATTCCTTGTTCTTGAAAAAAATCCTTTATTTGATTCTTAACAAAAAAGGATGTTATGCATATGTTATATTCAAGAACAGCCTTTAATTTCGAAAAGTTACTAACTTGGATTTTTGATAATTTGTAAAAAACATATGCTTGTGATAAAGAGCATAGGTCATAACTAAAAAAATTTTTTTTTGATATTAAATTTTTTATAGTCGAAATAAAATAAATGGTATTTTTTTTTTTTAATTTTTCTCCAGTTTCTTCATTCTTGTAAATATATTTATCAATAATTATTTTTGTTGATTCAAAAAAAAGTTGTGTAGTAATTCTTGGAATATTAATGATACCTAGAAAAATAGCTATAGACAGTTGTTCGATGCAAAATTTTATAAAAAAAACGGATTTACGAATTAATCGGGTATTTTGTCTTTTGAATGTCTGCCAAAATTTTTTTGATGACTTAATTATTTTATAACCATAATGCGATTTGTTACAACTATTAGTTAGGTTTTGTTTTTCTTTTGAAATTTCTTCTATTTGATTTCTGATTGTCTTTATTCTATCAATCAAAATTTTTTTTTTTTTTTCGCTGAGTGAAGAATTTATCCACTCCGTGGATTTATTTTGAACAGATAGTTCATCAATCATCTGATTACTCATTATTGAATCTTTTTTAGTTTCATTTAATTCATATATTTCTCTCAGGCCAAATAATGGAATTAGATTTCGTTTTGAAAGGTCTTTCATTTTTCCTTTTATAAAAAGAAAGTTTTTGATAATCCAGTGTTTAATTTCTTTTGCGACTTTTAGGAAAATTGTTGCTCTTTCTTTGAAAATCCTTAAAACCAGAAAAGACTTAGTTTTGAGTTTTTTTATTCTTTTTTTTAATTCTTTAGAAATAGGTTCAAAAAAAGAGGGCTTTTTTTGGGCAGAACCAAACGGTAGTTCGGTTTCCACCCCCCAAACTGTTAAAAAACAAAAATCGTTTTTTTCTACTTTGTCTTTTGTTTTTTTTAGACGAGCCTTCTGAGATGATTGAAATTTAGATTTATGCCAAGGTTTAAGATAAAAAGGAAATAGGATTTTTATCTGAATACCATCCGTTAACCAGTTTCTTGGAAATTCTGTTTCGGACAGTTGAACCCCATTATAAGTGCATTTAACATGCATTTCACGTTTCCAATCCTTTAAATCCTCGGACCACTCGGGAAATTGAAATAATAACATACGGACGCTATTTTTAATTATTATCAATAAAGGTAATATAATATATTTTCTAAGAATAGATTGAGTTACTAAGAGAGAACCTCTTATTATTTGAGCAAATAGGAAGCTATCCCAAGTTTCTGCAATTTCTATCCGTTTTTTTTCTTCTATTTTTGATTGTTCTTCGTCTTTTTTTTCAATTGTTTTTTTTTTGTTTTTCCACATGAAATTTCTAATAATTTTTTTTTTTAGCCCCCATATATCAAAAAAAAAAAAAAAAAGTTTATCTATTCTATCAAAAAAAAGGGGGGAATGTACTTTTGCTTGAAAAAATTCCCAAATAACAGTTTTACGCCTTTGGGAACGCATGGATCCTTTAATTATCTCTCGCCGAAAATCAGATTGTTGTGAATAACGGATCAAAGCCATTTCATTTTTTTGATCAGAATTTTTATTATCCTTGAGATTAGTATAAATCTCGTTATGCGGCTCTTTATCAGTAAAAACCACTACACGTTTTGCTTTTCTTGAACGAATTCCAGGCTCCATAGGTACATTTTCTTCAGTTTCGCCCT